AAGTTGCTCATCTTCAAATCGAGTTGGACCCGAAAAAAAAAAAAAAATAATAAAAAGGAGGTATCGGGCCTGGGCCGTCCGATTGAAAAGAAAGTGGGTTAAATCCTATTGAAAATAAATGATTCAAATTGAAATTATTTTAAAATCCAATTATTCTTTTTTTTTTTTTAGTTATACGATAGAGTTTTTATTACTTTCACTCAACTCACGAATTGCACAATGAATCTGTTGATTTGGAATCACATGACCGGTTGATGTCACATCAGAGCAATCGATTTTTTCTACTATGTAATTCTATCTTTTTTAGTGCTATCTATAATGACTGATCAATTAAGATGGAACTAAGTTAATATTGTCTACTGTCAATAGTTTTTCTTACTGTCGTATCTGGGAAAATTGAAACTTAGGTAAGTGTTTTATCAACATATGTAGTAAAAGAACATATCTAATTTAGCCCTTTCATGTCTACTATAACTAGTTATTTCGGTTTTCTATTAGCTGCTTCAACTATAACCTCAGCTCTATTGATTGGTTTGAACAAGATACGACTTATTTGAAATAAATTGAATGAACAATTTATAAAAATAAGTATTTCTCTTAAATGCCAGGTCTTCCATAGTCCCGCGGGCGCGGGAATTGCCAATTCTCGGTTATTGAGATTCGCGGACAATTCAGATTAATATTTAGGGATAGATCTTACCTCTCTTTTTATTCTCTCAAACAAAAAATAGAAATGATTGAAGTTTTTTTATTTGGAATCGTTTTAGGTCTAATTCCTATTACTTTGGCAGGATTATTCGTAACTGCATATTTACAATACAGACGTGGTGATCAATTGGACCTTTGATTGAAAAATATATTTTTTGATTGACCTCCTACTCCTTTCCTTGAAAGGAGGTCAAATTTAAGTTTATTAAGTTATTTTATTGTATGTGATTCGACATAACATCACGCTCTGTAGGATTTGAACCTACGACATCGGGTTTTGGAGACCCGCGTTCTACCGAACTGAACTAAGAGCGCTTTCTTATTACAGGGGATACGACTGTAAAAAAAAAAAAAAATTTCTATGTACCCAAAAATATCTTGCAAACACCTAGTATAGTATGCAAAAATTAAAGATTATATAGCCAATTTTAAAATTTAATCAATCTCGAGTAATCTCCCGTTACTGCCCATTAGTAGAAGTAATAGGTAGGGATGACAGGATTTGAACCCGTGACATTTTGTACCCAAAACAAACGCGCTACCAAGCTGCGCTACATCCCTTTTAAAAATTGTTTTACAATGTCATTGTACAAAATCCTTGTCTTGTTTTCCACATTTTTATTTTCTTCTTGATTTTAGACTTTATTTATTATATTAAAATATTGTATATATATTATATACATCTAAAACCTAAACGCATAAAAAAATTAATATTAATCGATAACACTCAGGCTTTTTTTTAAGGACAAGAACATTGACTCGTTCATTGTACATATCCATTTTAGTTAGGAATTCTGCATAAAAATAAATACAAATTATCTTGAACTACGACATCTGCTCATATATATAATCTATGTCTATAGTTTTACAATAAACAATAAAAAGGAGGATTTTCAATGCGAGATATAAAAACATATCTCTCCACGGCACCTGTGCTAAGTACTCTATGGTTTGGGTCTTTAGCGGGTCTATTGATAGAGATTAATCGTTTATTCCCAGACGCCTTGTCATTTCCTTTTTTTTGATTATTGATATGCAAAAAATAAAAAAAAAATTAGAGATTTAATTCTATGTGACGTGATTAAAAAATAAAAAAAAAAAAATGTATTAAACCCAAGCAAAAAGTTGATCTAATAAAATGATATTTGGAAAAACATAAATAGAAATGCGGGTCCAGTCTAGGAGAGGCTCCACGAAATCATAACACAGTAAAGAAGATACATAACTGAAATATTGGTATTAGTATAGGAATAATTGATAGTTAGAAAAAAAATTGTATTACTTAAAATTATATATAATATTATAATATATAATTGATATTTAAATAAAATTAAATAAAAAAAATATATAGATTCAATCTATTTAATTTTCATTATTACTCTTAAATTAATTGAATTAATTAATATTAATTACAATGAAATCTTTTTTAAATTAATTTCAAATTAGTAACTTCTATTAATTTTTTGTTCTTTATTATTTTCAGATCGAAAATAGAAAAGTTAAGTCGATCCAAAGGGGGTTCATGGCCAAGGGTAAAGATGTAAGGGTCATAATTATTTTGGAATGTACTTGTTGTTGTGCCCGAAATGGTGTCAATAAAGAATCGCCGGGTATTTCTAGATATATTACTCAAAAGAATCGACACAATACACCCAGTCGATTAGAATTGAGAAAATTTTGTCGTTATTGTCACAGGCATACGATTCATGGGGAAATAAAGAAATAGATCGAACGGAACATATGTGCAATCTTTTCTTTTCATTCCAACTCAAAGAGCAGAAAGAGGAAGAACATATAACATAATCATAATATAATACAAATTATATTCAAATTAGAAATTATACAAATAAAACCCCACTTTGGCCGGATCTTAAATTAATAAAGAAATAGAATTTTAGAAATAAGGAATAAACCATGGATAAATCTAAGCAACCTTTTCGTAAATCCAAGCTCTCTTTTCGTCGGCGTTTGCCCCCAATTGTCTCGGGGGATCGAATTGATTATAGAAACATGAGTTTAATTAGTCGATTTATTAGTGAACAAGGAAAAATATTATCTAGACGGATAAATAAATTGACCTTGAAACAACAACGATTAATTACTATTGCTATAAAACAAGCTCGTATTTTATCTTCGTTACCTTTTCTTAATAATGAGAAACAATTTGAGAGAACCGAGTCGATCCCTAGAACTGCGGGTCCTAGAGCCAGAAATAAATAGGCATATTCCTCAATTGACTCAAAACTCCGATTGGAATTCAAGCTCAAATGGATTGGATGTTTTGCTCGAAAAGACCCAGAATCCAGGTTTAATTCTTGTCTTATAAGAAACAAAAAAAGGGGGATAAGCAATTTTTTTTATTGAAGCATGTTCGTTCATTCCTACCTACTTTTCTTATCTTAATTTTATCTCAATTTAGTTTATTCTATCTTCCCGGAGTTCATTCTCCGGGGAATTCTTGTTCAATCATTCCTGTATATTACTTTATAGTTTCCTTTATTTTATGATCTTATTGGAAATCATGTAAAGACAATTCTTATTTGATATAGCTATTTGCGCAAGTATTTTACGATTAAGAAGCAATTGCCCCTTGTACAGATTGTGTATTAATCGACTATAACTATGGAATACTTTATTCTCGCGAGTTACTGCATTTATCCGAGTGATCCACAAACGACGAAAATTTCTCTTTTGCCTGCCCCTATCTCGATGAGAGGAAACCAAAGCTCTCATTTTATGTTGAGTAATTGTTCGCGTAAGTCTTGAATGAGCCCCTCTAAAGGTTGATGCAAATACACGAATTTTTGTTCGACGTCTCCGAGCTGTATACCCTCGTTTAACTCTGGTCATTGAATCAAATTAAACTTTAATGAATAACTAATTGAATTCTCTTCTTTCAGTCATTATTTGTCCCCCCGGTCGGTTAATAACAAAACGGATTATTCCGATATATAAAATATAAATTCCAATGGCTTTTGCTACTATGACCTTCCCAACCACTATTTTTTAGTTTTATTCTTTCCAGGCCAGACATTTGGTTCACCTGGAACTAAGAAATTCTACCAAATACTATACAAAAAAATAGTGGGTTCCTTCGTTTCTATGGTTACTTCTTAAACGGTGAGGCCCTCTCTATGCGCCGGAGCCTCATCTCTCATTTAATCAAATGGTATTGTTAACTTGTATAGTTAACATTCTTGGGCTCTACCCATTAATTATACAGTAATAGGCCTTTTTCACAGTAAGAGCTATCCATACAGTGACGGCATTTAATTATGAAAGTTGGCTAGGTAGCTGACCCTGTTAGTCCGTTCTTTCAAGAATATGGGCATAACCTTTTTGTTTTGCTTCTTATCCTTATAATACCATTTCCTCCGCTTAATGGATAACCATTTGCTACCAATGGAGAATTGCTTCTCATCTCAAATTGAGGTGGTTGGATTTGCACCAATGAAAACCATAAATTCCATACACAATATACAAGAAACAATAAGGGTATATAATATATCCCCATTTTAGATAGTAAATAGCGTTCTTTTACTCTATCTATTCATTGGTATTAATCATTGATACTGGAAAAATTGTCTCATTTGCTCGAGCTCATGATCTGAACGAGTCGCACATACACCCTAGTACATGTTCCTCGACGCTGAGGACATCCTCGAAGAGCGGGGGATTTCGTGACATTTTTTATTGGCTGTCTTGTGTTTCTAATAAGTTGTTTAATAGTTGGCATGTCGGATATATCAAATTATATTATAGAATGGGTTGGTTTAGATCGATCTTAACCTGATTTTTGATTGATGATTATTAATTATTTCGATTCAATATAAGATATCAAATCGTGTAAAATTCGAATTATGGTTGAAAATAAAACGGAATCATGGATTTATACGAAATCCGAAGTATTTTCATTTTCAACCGCTACAAGATCAACAATGCCATGGGCTTGGGCTTCTGTTGCCGACATAAAAACATCTCGTTCCATGTCTTCGGATATAACCCACAAAGGGTTGCCTGTTCTTTGTACATAAACTTTTGTGAGGTTTTCGCGAAGTTTCAGGAGTTCTTCCGCTTCCAGGATAAATTCTCCTGCCTGTGCCTCATAAAAAGAACTAGCAGGTTGGTGAATCATAACCCTGATGATATTGAGATAACATCATGAATGGTTCTTCTATCTCGCATGATGGGATTTAAATTAAAGGGATAAAAAAAGAAGAAAAAAATAGAATTGAACAACCGTACAGGCACCTTTTGTGCATTGCATACGGCTCTGCAATGGAATTTATTAACCCCCTCCTCCAGAGAAGAGGGAAAGAAATAGAATCTATCCGATCCAGCCGGATCGTTGAATAATCCATTTGCCATCCTTCTTTATCATAAGAGTAAAAAAATACTATGATGGTTCTGTTGCTTTATATTAGATATTTATATATTTATCTAGTTTGTGATTTGGCAATCCCAAAGTGTCTTTCTGATATGATCAAATAAGGAAAAAATGATTTGTGACGCTAAAATGTCCTCCCGACACATAAGATAAAATCGCAAATAAAGGTTATTTCATACTACTATCTCGATACAAAATCTCAGGTTATAAAAAACAATAATGGTTTGTTCATATCGAACTCAAAGTGCCATGCTATTATTACTTCATTTTTCCTAATTCGATTATTTATATTCGATATGGCGAAGGCATAGTCTTTTTTTTTTTTTTAACTCATTGGCGCCAAGCGTGAGGGAATGCTAGACGTTTGGTAATTTCTCCTCCAACCAGAATGAAAGATCCCATTGAAGCAGCTAATCCCATGCATATTGTATGTACATCGGGTGGCACAAATAGCATAGTATCATAAATGGCTATTCCTGGTATTACCCATCCGCCGGGAGAGTTTATAAACAAATAAAAATCCCTAGTATTATCTTCTATACTGAGATATACCATGAGACCCACAAGTTGATTGGAGATCTCGCTATCAACTTCTTGGCCTAAAAAAAGTAATCTTTCTCGATGAAGTCGGTTGATTAGGACAAAATTGTATCCCTTAGGAACCATACGTGCACCTTTGGATGCATACGGTTCAAAAAATTGCGAAAAAAAAAAATCAATCAATGTATCAATTCTAGTCTTCATTTATTTTTTATAACAGGTTTTTATTTTTCTAAAGAAGGGCTTTTCTTCGATTTTTCAAAAACATGAGTTTTGGTTCCCTTTCTCTTCCTTATCAAAAAAAATTATTGAACTTATTAAACTAACCTCTCATTGATGTATTATTTCATCGAAATTCAAATCACGATGGCATTTTCTTGTTCTTGAATAGACCCTTTCAATTCTTTTAGGTTCGTGTTCTACTCCGGGTAAAGATTTGTCCAAATTCTATTTGCACATATAGGGCAAATTATCTCAGTACCGCTTCTTTTTTTTTTTTTTTTATGTTTCATTTCATGCTTTCCCTCAAATTATTCCATGCTATTGAATGGCAATTTGAGATCACTCCTAATAATATATAGAAAGCATAAATTAAATATAAATAAAGAATGTTTATGATACAAATAGTAATCATATATATTACCAATTTTATATTTTCTGAACGGAGCCTGGATACTTTATTTTATCGTTACAAGTTAACCATAAATTCTTAATAATATTGATCCCCAATATAAATTGATCTAATTGCACTTCACGCTCCGAATAATTGATGGTTCAATCAATATTTCTTGGGCGAAACGGAGGATATCCCGATCGGTGGAGACAACGGGTAAACCCCATATGACCTAATATATCTGACAAGCCGCACTATACGTCAACCCAAACTGCGTCTTCCTCTCCAGGATTCCGAAAAGGTACTTTTGGAACACCAACGGGCATTAAATTAAAGAAAAAAGTTAAGTACTATACTTCACTTTAATATGGAAACGTACCAATGAATTTATTGTCTTCATTTTTTTATGTTTATTCTATTTTAAACATAAATTGGATACATGGATTGGGTGAATATTTCCGGAAGAAGACAGAATGAATAAAAAATTTTCACGAGCGGGTTGATCATTTGAATGATAAACAAGTATCTACGCATTCATTCTACAAAAAAAGGGGGCCCAACCCCCATTGCGTATTGGTACTTATCGAGTATAGAATAGATCTGCTTCTCTTTGTTCTTACGAACAAAATTGTTCCGTTATTTTCAATGGAACGAAATAAATCTTAACCCTTTCTCATACAAAATCTACTGAAAAGGTTAGGTACATAACATAGTATAGTCTTTTCCAATGCGATAAAGTTACATAGTGTCCATTTTTCTTTGATATTTGATAAAAAAGGGGTATTTCCATGGGTTTACCTTGGTATCGTGTTCATACTGTCGTATTGAATGATCCCGGTCGGTTGCTTTCTGTCCATATAATGCATACAGCTCTAGTTTCTGGTTGGGCCGGCTCGATGGCTCTATACGAATTAGCAGTTTTTGATCCTTCTGACCCAGTTCTTGATCCAATGTGGAGACAGGGTATGTTCGTTATACCCTTTATGACTCGTTTAGGAATAACCAATTCATGGGGTGGGTGGAGTATTTCAGGAGGAACTATACCGAATCCGGGTATTTGGAGTTACGAAGGTGTGGCAGGGGCACATATTGTGTTTTCTGGCTTGTGCTTCTTGGCAGCTATCTGGCATTGGGTGTATTGGGATCTAGAAATATTCTCTGATGAACGTACCGGAAAACCTTCTTTGGATTTGCCCAAGATCTTTGGAATTCATTTATTTCTCTCAGGGTTGGCTTGCTTTGGCTTTGGCGCATTTCATGTAACAGGCTTGTATGGTCCTGGAATATGGGTGTCCGATCCTTATGGGCTAACTGGAAAAGTACAATCTGTAAATCCAGCGTGGGGCGCAGAAGGTTTTGATCCTTTTGTTTCGGGAGGAATAGCCTCTCATCATATTGCAGCGGGTACATTGGGCATATTAGCGGGTTTATTTCATCTTAGTGTCCGTCCGCCTCAACGTCTATACAAAGGATTACGTATGGGCAATATTGAAACTGTACTTTCCAGCAGTATCGCTGCTGTTTTTTTCGCAGCTTTCGTTGTTGCTGGAACTATGTGGTATGGTTCAGCAACTACCCCAATCGAATTATTTGGCCCCACTCGTTATCAGTGGGATCAGGGATACTTCCAGCAAGAAATATATCGAAGAGTTGGCACAGGACTAGCTGAAAATCTGAGTTTTTCGGAAGCTTGGTCTAAAATCCCCGAAAAATTAGCTTTTTATGATTACATTGGTAATAATCCGGCAAAAGGGGGATTATTCAGAGCCGGCTCAATGGACAGCGGGGATGGAATAGCTGTTGGATGGTTAGGACACCCCATCTTTAGAGATAAAGAAGGCCGCGAGCTTTTTGTGCGTCGTATGCCCACTTTTTTTGAAACATTCCCCGTAGTTTTGGTAGACGGAGACGGAATTGTGAGAGCCGATGTTCCTTTTAGAAGGGCAGAATCCAAGTATAGTGTCGAACAAGTGGGCGTAACTGTCGAGTTCTATGGTGGCGAACTCAATGGAGTCAGTTATAGTGATCCTGCTACTGTGAAAAAATATGCTAGACGCGCCCAATTAGGTGAAATTTTTGAATTAGACCGAGCTACTTTGAAATCCGATGGTGTTTTTCGGAGCAGTCCAAGGGGTTGGTTCACTTTTGGGCATGCCACATTTGCTTTGCTCTTTTTTTTCGGACACATTTGGCATGGCGCTAGAACCTTGTTCAGAGATGTTTTTGCTGGTATTGATCCAGATTTGGATTCTCAAGTAGAATTTGGAGCATTCCAAAAGCTTGGAGATCCAACTACAAGAAAACAAGTAGTCTGATAGAATATTACTCTGATATCTTTCGTCTCCACTTTTTTTATTTGATGACATTTTGATGACATAAGGTACCAGAAAAATCGTGACTTGATTGAATCGCCATCTTTAATTCTTTCCCTTTCTTTACTATAGTAAATGATCCAAAATGAATAGGTGTGGAAGCTATAATTGTAAACCACAATCAAATCTATGGAAGCATTGGTTTATACATTTCTCTTAGTCTCGACTTTAGGGATAATTTTTTTCGCTATCTTTTTTCGAGAACCACCTAAGGTTCCGACTAAAAAATAATTTTTGATCATCTTAATTTGAAGTAACGAGCCCACCATTGGTAGGCTCATTACTTCAATTAGTCCCCGTGTTCTTCGAATGGATCTCTTAATTGTTGAGAGGGTTGCCCAAAAGCGGTATATAAGGCGTACCCAGTAAAGCTTACAAGTAAACCAGATATGAAGATGGCGACTAGGGTTGCTGTTTCCATTTCTAGATAATTTAAGGATCACAATGGATCTACGATAAGATCGTTTATTTACAACTACAACCAAATGGTATACAAAGTCAACAGATCTTAACCAATCATTAAATAAGATTTATGGCTACACAAACCGTTGAGGATAGTTCTAAATCTAGGCCAAGACAAACTAATATAGGAAGTTTATTGAAACCATTGAATTCGGAATATGGTAAAGTAGCTCCGGGCTGGGGGACTACACCACTTATGGGGGTCGCAATGGCTCTGTTTGCGATATTTTTATCTATCATTTTGGAAATTTATAATTCATCCGTTTTATTGGATGGAATTTCAATGAATTAGGTTCCTAAGGACTATAAAGTCCTAGTTCTAGTTTTTCAATAAAAAAATAAAAACGCACTTAAAACTCAGATTTCTCATTCTGGTAGTTCGACCGTGGAATTTTTTTGTTTCGGTATTTCCGGAATATGAGTGTGTGACTTGTTATAATTGATCCTATTGATAATACAGAGAATAGTCTGTCATCTCTATCAAGATGATTCTACCTCGTCGGATATTTATTCTAGTATCTGGAGCACGGAATATGAATATTGTAGAATAGATCAAGAAAAGAAATATTTGAACTATGATTCATACTTACTATTCAGTCAGACCTCGCGACCGGACTCAAAAAAAAAAAAATGCAAATAGGTATTTTATAAATTAAACGCTTTTTCTTCCTTCAGACTTAATTTGGTCAACGGACACCCATTTCTTTATATTTTTTGAATTATTAATAACATCCATTCATTGAAATTGAAATTGGATAAGTGATGATCAAATGGTTCTTACTCACAGAACCTTTGCGTTTAGCGTGGGCTTTATTAAATCATCGTGGTTCTAGTATGAATCTGAGGTGTCAATTGATTGACAGGGTCTCAACAAGGGAATTCCTATCAATAACTAGTAAAACAAGAGTCAATCTGTATTATTACACAAAAAAGAACAAATAAAAAATCATAGGAAAGAGAAGATTCAAGAGGCCTTTATTTTAACAATTAACATAAAGAATAAAGAGGAACGAGGGAGCCAACTTGAGATTTTTGGCATTATCATCACAAAAAAGAGATTCTGGATTTTTTTTATTTGGTATTTTTGGGGCAAATTGAATCAAGTGGCTAATTTGAATTTGAACTTTCTATTACATATCCGTTAAAATCCGTATTTGATTTGTGTTGTTTCTGCTTGAGCCGTACGAGGTTAAATTCTCATATACGGTTCTCAGGGGGGGTCTATTTTTTGGTTACCTATCCCAATAAAGTATATGATTGGTTCGAAGAACGTCTCGAGATTCAGGCGATTGCAGATGATATAACTAGTAAATATGTTCCTCCTCATGTCAACATATTTTATTGTCTAGGGGGGATCACACTTACTTGTTTTTTAGTACAAGTAGCCACAGGTTTTGCTATGACTTTTTACTATCGTCCAACCGTTACAGAGGCTTTTTCCTCTGTTCAATACATAATGACTGAGGCTAACTTTGGTTGGTTAATCCGATCAGTTCATCGATGGTCAGCAAGTATGATGGTTCTTATGATGATCTTGCACGTATTTCGTGTGTATCTCACAGGGGGATTTAAAAAACCTCGCGAATTAACTTGGGTTACAGGTGTTATTCTGGCCGTATTGACTGCGTCTTTTGGTGTAACTGGTTATTCTTTACCTCGGGACCAAATTGGTTATTGGGCAGTAAAAATTGTGACAGGCGTACCTGAAGCGATTCCCGTAATAGGATTACCTTTGGTAGAGCTATTACGCGGAAGTGCTAGTGTGGGCCAATCCACTTTGACCCGTTTTTATAGTTTACACACTTTTGTATTGCCTCTTCTTACTGCCGTATTTATGTTAATGCACTTCCCAATGATACGTAAGCAAGGTATTTCAGGTCCTTTATAGAGAAAATATATCATATATATTTGTAATTGATTATATATCATTTCGGGGAGGAAGAAAAAATCGTTTTGTATTTCATTGCTACAAATATGGATTATTGAAAAATAAGACATGTTATTTGGTTGGATACCTCTCTTCAACTCTGAAGTATTGTATTTCTTATTTGATACCAATAGTTGAAGTGGATTCTCTGAAGAGAAGATGGATTATGGGAGTGTGTGACTTGAACTATTGATTGGGCCATGCAGATATATGATTTGATCTGCCACGTTGGAATTGACAACCAAATAAAATGTGTCTCCGCATCCAACCACCACGTAAGTCCCCCTACATAGCAGGGATATGCCGGTTCACTTGAGGAGAATTTTTTCTATGATCATACCCGAATCATGTCATGTATGAGTAGGCTCCGCAAGATCCCATAGAATAGAAGCATAGAATAAACAATGTGGCACGACCTAATGTTGTATCTATTCCACTTACTTAATTTTAATTTTATTTATAGTATATAAATGCATTCATTTCCTATGCATTGATCCAGATCTATGATACTATCGGAGTGAAATAAGGGATCTAAGGAAGAACAGAGGTTAGACTTTATTAGTAACAAGTAAATACTTTGTTTGTATGTAATAAAATCAAAATGTTGCGGGGATAAATAACAATCAAAAGACATGAGACAATCCAAAAAGCACTTGATCATGATCAAATTTGTAAGCCTACTTGGATATTGAGCATTTATCTGTAAGAACTTAATTCTTTGCAATGAATAATTGCAACTTCGGAAAATTGAATCGGGCATTTCTTACATCGAGTTATTATATATTAATATATAGCACGGATATCTATGAAATATAGATTTGATACGGATCTATTTCCATTATTCCTTTGATTCTTGCTCGAGCCGGATGATTAAAAATTATCATGTCCGGTTCCTTCGGGGGATGGATCCATAAGAATTAAGAATTCACCTATCCCAATAACAAAAAAACCTGATTTGAATGATCCTGTATTAAGAGCTAAATTGGCTAAAGGGATGGGGCATAATTATTATGGAGAACCCGCATGGCCCAATGATCTTTTATATATTTTTCCGGTAGTAATTCTAGGTACTATTGCGTGTAACGTGGGCTTAGCGGTTCTAGAACCGTCAATGATTGGTGAACCGGCGGATCCATTTGCGACTCCTTTGGAAATATTACCTGAATGGTACTTCTTTCCCGTATTTCAAATACTCCGTACAGTACCTAATAAGTTATTGGGTGTTCTTTTAATGGTTTCAGTACCAATAGGATTATTGACAGTACCCTTTTTGGAGAATGTTAATAAATTCCAAAATCCATTTCGTCGTCCAGTAGCTACAACAGTCTTTTTTATCGGTACCGCAGTAGCTCTTTGGTTAGGTATTGGAGCTACATTACCTATTGATAAATCCCTCACTTTAGGTCTTTTTCAAATTCAAATCAATTAAACTTTGAAATACCGTACATAAGTATTAAGTATCTAAGGAAGATTGACTTTGAAGCAAGACTTTAGATACATTAATTTGATTATATTCCATTTTGAGCTGAGTACGGATCGTGCTGAAGATTAAAAACTAAATCCATTCTATAATATATAAATGATATATATATATATATTATAGAATGGATTTAAAATGAAAATTTTTTATTAGGTAAATCAATTGTGAAATGCTTCTGGTAGGGTGTCCAATATCTGTTTTACATCTTCTATGCGAAAATATTCAATTCTCATAAGGTCTTCTTGACTATTACTATTACTCAAAAGATCCAATAATGTATGTATATTGGATCTTTTGAGACAATTATAGGTCCTGGAAGGCAATTCTAACTGGTCAATAAAAATAAATTTCAATGGAACTATTATTTTGTTTTTCTTTAAATTAGTTAATCTATCTTGAAAGGTAAAAGGGGATAGAGTAAACTTGTTTTTATTTTCCGTGAAATTAATGCCCTCTTCTTCCGCATGTAGAAAAGGAATAAATAAATCAATCAAATTACGAGAAGCTTCATAAAGTGCTTCCTTAGGAGTTAAACTCCCGTTTGTCCATATTTCTAGAAAAAGTATCTCTTGTTTTTCATTTCCATCCCCATAAGAATGAATACTATGATTTGCATTTCGAATAGGCATGAATATGGCATCTATAGGGTAACTTCCATCTTGAGAGTTATTTGTGGGTTTCATACGATATCCGCGATCCCTATTGATTTGTAATTCAATACAAAAATCAATTGGTTCCGTCAGGTTAGCTATATGCTGTGTCGTGTCCACTATTTCCACAGAAGGTGGTGAGATGATATCTTGAGCGGTTACGTGTCTAGGGCCTCTGACGCAAATAGATGCGTCTCTAACTCCATATAGAGTACTTCTCAATACAATTTCTTTCAAATTTATTAATATTTCGTGGACTGATTCTTTAATACCTACTATTGTAGAATATTCATGTGGTACCTTCTCAGATTTTGCGCGTGTGATACATGTTCCTTCTATTTCTCCAAGTAAAGCCCTTCGCATGGCAATACCTATGGTATCGGCTTGACCTTTCATAAGCGGGGACAGAATGAAACGACCATAATAAAGACGTTTACTATCTATTTTTGATTCAACACACTTCCACTGTAATGTTTGAGTGGACCCTCCTACTTCCTCTCGAACCATACTAAATATTGTTATTTAATCAGATCATTGAATCATTTATTTCTCTTGAAATCCATTTAATTCTTATTTTTACACACGTCTTTTTTTAGGGGGTCGACATCCATTATGTGGCATAGGTGTTACATCGCGCACGAAACTTAATAGTAGACCACTTCTACGGATGGCTCGTAATGCTGCATCTCTTCCGAGACCGGGGCCTTTTATCATAACTTCTGCTCGTTGCATGCCCTGATCAACCACCGTACGAATAGCATTTATAGCTGCCGCTTGAGCAGCATAGGGTGTCCCTCGTTTTGTGCCTTTGAATCCAGAAGTACCCGCGGAGGCCCAAGAAACTACTCGTCCTCGTACATCTGTAACAGTTACAATGGTATTGTTGAAACTTGCTTGAACATGAATAACACCTTTTGGTATTCTACGTCCATTCTTGCGTGAACCAATACGCCCATTCTTACGCGAACCAATTCTTGGTATAGGTTTTGTCATATTTTATCATCTCATAAATATGAGTCAGAAATATACGGAAAGATACGGAGATATCCATTTAATGTTAAAACAGATTCTTTTACACGGGTCCTTCTTTTTCTTTTAGAAGATTCTTTATTTAGTTTAGAAAGATTACCCTTGTCTCTGTTTATGTCTCGGATTGGAACAAATCACTATAATCCGTCCACGCCTACGGATAAGTCGACATTTTTCACAAATTTTACGAACAGAAGCCCTTATTTTCATATTTCTCATTCCTTACCTTAATTCTGAATCCACTCCTTGAAAAATAAGTTTCTTGATTTTTTTTAACTTCAAATTGTATCCCTATGAAAGGAATGTTTAAAAAATCATCTAATAGTTCGAATTTGTGAATTCTATAAATTCTACGTCCCCTGGTTGAATCATAACCACTTATTTCAATTTTGACTCTATTTCATGGTAGTATCTATATAAAACTGTGCCGTATCCTTCCTGAAACATAACCTAGAATTTAGATCTTCATTATCTAAAAGGACCCGGAACATACTGTTGGGAAGCGATTCAGTAATTAAACATTCATGAATTAATTTTAGTCTTTTATTCGAGGTAAGCCTCTTGAAGTATTAACTAATGGAGAAAGGGTTATATAATTTATTTTTACTCTCTTTTTCCAAAAGGGAAGTTAGAGATAAAATTAAGATAACAGGAGGAAGGGGTGTAAGATCACCATATATAACACAAAATTTCTCCCCCGATTTTTTCTAGTCGAGCTTCTCGATCTGTCATTATACCTCGAGAAGTCGAAAGAATTACAATTCCCATTCCACCTAAAATCTTAGGAATTTGTTGATAGTTGGAATAGATTCGTAGACCGGGTCGGCTGATACGTTTTAAAATAGTTCTATATATTCCCTTTCGATTCCGTCTATGTCGTAGGGTTAAAACCAAGAAAAATTTGTTACTTTCCTGATGTTTACGAACGTTTTCGATAAAACCCTCTCGTAGAAGTATTTTGACAATGTTTTCGGTAATATTAGTAGATGCTATTCGAACCGTTCTTTTTTTATCCATGTCAGCATTTCTTATAGAAGTTATTATATCGGCAATAGTATCCTTACCCATGGCGAACTATAATTATTGGTACCCCCTAATTTTTATATAATCAACATGTTTATTTATTATTTTAATAAAAAATAATTAAATTTATTTATATTAATAAAATTAATTATAAAGTATATGCGTGATACACAATCTACTAATTGACTTGACCCATTCCAGATACCCCGCTATATAATATTATTATTTAATATACTACTAGTATTTATAATACCTCGGGAGCTAATGAAACTATTTTAGTAAAATTCAACTGTCTCAATTCCCGAGCGATCGCACCAAAAACTCGAGTTCCTTTTGGATTTCCTTCTTGATCAATAACAACTGCGGCATTGTCATCATATCGTATTATCATGCCGTTGTCACGTTTGAGTTCTTTACATGTACGCACAATTACAGCCCTAATAACTTCTGATCTTTCTAGAGGCATATTTGGTACTGCTTCTTTGATTACGGCAACAACAACGTCACCAATATGAGCATATCGTTGGTTACCAGCTCCTAGGACTCGAATACACATTAATTTTCGAGCTCCACTATTATCCGCTACATTCAAAAGGGTCTGAGGTTGAATCATATCATTTTTATTTTAATCTGTTATTTTGCTGCAAAGGATAAAAAAGAAATAAAAAGAAATATTTGTCTGTCTATAAAAAAATAAACTTCTATTTTTCATCATCACCTTATCTTTTAATTTCTGCATCCCTATCCCTCAATAACGAATTGAGTTTGTATAGGCATCTTGCGCGCAGCTATTTTAATAGCTGCTCTGGCTACAGTTTCTGATACTCCGCCCATTTCATAAAGTATTCGACCCGGTTTAACAACGGATACCCAATATTCGGGGGCCCCCTTCCCCGAACCCATACGTGTTTCTGCGGGTCTTACTGTAACAGGTTTGTCGGGAAATATACGTACCCATATTTTTCCGCCACGACGCGCATATCGTGTCATTGCTCTTCGTCCTGCTTCCATCTGTCTAGCCGTGATCCAAGCGGGTTCAAGTGCTTGAAGAGCGTATCCGCCGAAACAAATACGATTGCCTCGACAAGATATTCCTTTCATTCTTCCTCTATGTTGTTTACGAAATTTTGTTCTTTTGGGGTTATAGTTGATGGTTCTTTCTTAATTAAATTCCATCTCTACTGCAGAACCGGACATGAGAGTTTCTTTTCATCCGGCTCCTCGCAAATGAAATGATTCATTAATATTACTACGGAATACACATATATTTAATATTATTAAATGATACACATTACACTTAGTAATGTAATGGAATTTATTATGTCATTTTGTTATATTATTTGATTTTGTTATTCTAGGATAGTTTAGTATTGTTATGTTATATAGTTAAGAGTAAGCTTTATATACCAGATCAACATTATTTATTTTGTATTGAATCGCGCTAAAACAAAATGTAGATTGTATGTATAATTCAATAACTAAAAACTAAGGGTTTCGCGGGCGAATATTGACTCTTTCGTGCTACATTCGTAGGGTCAAGACCTTGTTACTTTTAGAATAAATCAATTTGTTCTTGGTTCGTTCCGCCATCCCACCCAATGAATCATTAGGATTTGTTTGTTTTCATGAAATCCTATGCAATCATGGGTTCTGTCGTTCCCATAGCCTCTTCGTTAATGGTTAGGCCCGAACTCCGCAATGGAACCCCAACAAAATTCGTTCCTGAGTTAATTTTCTTAGTTTATATTAACCCGAGGCTCGTTATCTTTAATTATTGATATTATATCAGTATTGATGCTTTATCACATTGCCTTTTGTGAGATAATTCATAAACCATACATATTGGAATCATATATCATTGATACTTTTGTTCTTTCTTTCTATCATCCTTCCATTTATCCACATCCCTTTATTTTTGTTTAGCAACCTATAATAAGATTTAATTTTTTTTTTTATTTCAGTTGCTACAACTATATGATCGATCTAGTCATATAGTGACTGTTTCTTGGAATCTCGACAATACGAAACGAAGCCATAAGTTGGTTATTAGTTTATATAGTTAGTAAGCTCATAGTGAGGGTCGGTCAAATTTTTTGAATTCCAACTATCTATACTATAAACTAACAAAAAAACTAACGAGTCACACACTAAGCATAGCAATTCTCTTAAATGATCAATCTAATTTTTATTCAACCTTATAGAATTTTAATTGCTCAGTTTTGTTTGATTTAATGGAATAAAAAAGAAAATTTGTCATTTTTTTTTTTTATTTTTTAGGTCCATTATTTATCGTCTACAAATATCCAAATTTTTATGCCTAATACTCCATAGATAGTTCGAGTTGTATAGGAACAATGATCAATTTTAGCACGAATTGTTTGTAGAGGAACCCTACCCTCTCTGATCCATTCGACGCGTGCAATTTCTTTTCCGTCGATACGCCCGGCTATTTGTACTTGAATTCCTTTTGTATCCGTTTGTTCAGTTAATTCAATAGCTTTTTTCATTGCTTTTCGAAATGAAACTCTATTTTTTAATTGTAAAGCTATATATTCCGCAAGAATATTAGGTTGTCCATAAGGTTTTTCAACTCTTGTTATAGCAATGTTGAGTCTACGGTTCACAGAATGAAACTCCTTTTGTACATTCATCTGTAATTCTTCGATTCCTCGTGTTCGGCCCTCTATTAATAAATTAGGGAATCCAATATGGATTATGACTTGGATCAAATCGATTCTTTTTTTTATTTGTATACGTGCTATTCCTTCGAAACCTGAGGACATTTTCTTATTTTTTTGTACATAATCCTTGATACAATTCCGTATTTTTTCATCTTCCTGTATACCCGCGGAATAATTTTGTGGTTGTGCGAACCAAAAGGAATGATGACTTTGGGTTGTACCAAGTCTGAAACCAAGTGGATTTATTTTTTGTCCCATATTTTTCTATTAGATTATCTTTACCATATATATTTTTCGAAAGATGAATCGAAAGTTAAGATTCATCTTTAACTAATTTAGTTTTATCCCTCAATATAATTGTTATATGACAAGTGGGTCTTTTTATCGGATAACTACGTCCTCGAGCCCGGGGTCTTAATTTTTTCACAATAGTACCTGCGTTAACTTCAGCTTTACTAATAAATAAATTAGCTTTGTTTAAGCCCATGTTATTACTAGCATTTGCTGCCGCGGAAAAAACTAATTTCAAAATGGGATAAGATGCTCGATAAGGCATAAGTTCTAGTATCATAAGTGCTTCTTCATAGGAGCGTCCACGAATCTGATCAATTACTCTTCGTGCTTTGAAAACCGACATACATATATGTTTATGTTGAGCTAAAGCTTTAATTTCTGTACTCCAACGCGAGTTCTTTCTATTTATCATAAGGTTATCCCCACTAAATGAATAAAAACTGCCTAATTTTACTTATAAAATTTTAAAATATAATATTTTAAAATTTAATTAAAATTTAGTCTTATTAATTATTTTTTAGAAAAAAAAAAAAAAAATTAACGACGAGATTTATTATCGGTTTTTGCATGTCTTGCGAAAGTTAGAGTCGGCACGAATTCTCCCAATTTATGACCCACCATACGATCTGTTATATAAATAGGTAAATGTCCTTTTCCATTATGAATAGCAATTGTATGGCCAATCATTGTGGGTATAATGGTAGATGCCCTAGACCAAGTTACTATTATTTCCTTCTCCTCCCTTATGTTTAGTTTTTCAATTTTTGCCGATAAATGATTAGCTACAAAAGGATTTTTTTTTATTGAACGTGTCACAGGGGATTACTCCTTTATTACATTACATTTTTAAAATTGGCATTCTATGCCCAATATATCGATCTAAGTATGAAGGTAAGAATAAATACAATAATGATGAATGGAAAAATAAAAAAGCTAAAATCCTTTAGCTAGATAAGGGGCGGATGTAGCCAAGTGGATCAAGGCAGTGGATTGTGAATCCACCACGCGCGGGTTCAATTCCCGTCGTTCGCCCATCACATTATTTCAAATTATAAAAATTCAGTTTTCTATATTCTTATTTATTTACGGCGACGAAGAATAAAACTATCACTATATTTTTTCCTTTTCCTACTTCTTCTTCCAAGCGCAGGATAACCCCAAGGAGTTGTGGGTTTTTTTCTACCAATCGGAGCTCTCCCTTCACCGCCCCCATGGGGATGGTCTACAGGGTTCATAACTACTCCTCTTACTACAGGACGCTTACCTAGCCAACGCTTAGATCCGGCTCTACCCAAACTTTTTTGGTTCACCCCAACATTACCCACTTGTCCGACTGTTGCTAAGCAGTTTTTGGATATCAAACGGACCTCCCCAGATGGTAATCTTAATGTGGCCGATTTACCCTCTTTTGCAATCAGTTTCGCTACAGCACCTGCCGCTCTAGCTAATTGTCCACCCTTTCCAAGTGTGATTTCTATGTTATGTATGGCCGTGCCTAAGGGCATATCGGTTGAAGTAGATTCTTCTTTTTTATCAATAAAAACCCCTTCCCAAACTGTACAAGCTTCTTCCAAAGCATACGGCTTTCTAGATGTATATGATGATATCTAGACAGATGGATCTTATATGAATCGTATGATGAAGTATCACATGAGTGGATATATAGGAATCCAAATCTGCCGAATCACTCATGTTATGATCTTCTACATCCTAGGTCTCCCCGTTCCGTCATCTGGCTTATGTTCCTCATGTAGCATTCAGACCGAATGACTCTATGAAATTACGTCAATACTTCCATTCCACATATTACGGGTAACGTAGGAGACATCTCTATTTTTCCCCGGGGGATCTTTATAATTACCACTGCTTAGCTTTTAATTCGCCTCTGACCATCAAATTAAATGTGAATAACCCGGCCTCCTCTCTTTGAAACAAGGGGCGCTCTCCGGTTCTGTGCGTGCTTCAAACAATTTTTTTTTTTGTCTTCTCCATATTACCATATCTCTAGAGTCAATAATTTTCTATGAGGAACTACTGAACTCAATCACTTGCTGCCGTTACTCAACAGTTTTCTGCTGAGGTTTCTCCCGTAGAGGTACTCAAATTGGATCAGTGATCGATTTATAGGTTTCGTCGTAAACCTAATTGGTTACTTCCAATTACGTAAATCAATAGTTCAAACCGCACTCAAAGGTAGGGCATTTCCCATTGATATAGGAACTTCTGTACCAGAAACAATGGTATCTCCAATTATAGCCCCTCTGGGATGTAAAATATATCTCTTCTCACCATCCCCATAGTGTATGAGACAAATGTGTGCATTTCGATTAGGGTCGTATTCTATGGTTACGATTCTACCAGATATGTCTTTATCATTCCGTCGAAAATCTATTTTACGGTATAGACGCTTATGACCTCCCCCTCTATGCCCTGCGGTAATGATTCCTCTGGCATTACGACCTTTACTACAACGACGCTGTCCATGGATCAAATTATTTCGTGGATTGGATTTTACTTGACTGTCTATGGCTCCATTGCGTGTGCTCGGGGTAGAAGTTTTGTATAAATGTATCGCCGTGTTATTAAGTATTTTGCTTTAAGTTCTTTTCTCTATAAGAGGTGGAATAGAATAACCTGGTTGAAGCGTAATGATCATACGTTTGTAATGCATTGTATGTCCCATAATAGGTCCCATTCTTCTACCCTTTCCCGGGACTCGATGACTATTTATAGCTATTACCTTGACGCCAAAGAAGAGTTCGACCCAATGCTTTATTTCTGTCCTAGTTGATCCTGATTCGACATTAGAAGTATATTGATTGTTCCCCAATAACCGAATACTTTTTTCTGTAAATACTGCATATTTGATTCCATCCATAAATCCATTTTCTTCCCTATGAGTTCCAGTATCAATAAGAATTCTAGTTCTTACTGTTCATATGTTATGGTATGAATATACCATACCAATTCGGTATGTATGGATGATGAGATTCCATTGATACAGAGCCAATTCTAATAGACTTATTGAACGTTCCCATTGGCGTGCATCCAGCAGGAATTGAACCTACGAATTTGCCAATTATGAGTTGGGCGCTTTAACCATTCAGCCATGGATGCTTAACAGGGATCATCGTACATCGTAAATAACCAAATTCCAATTGAAATGAAATCTTTAGGAGGAATCAATGAGAGAACATCAATTCAAATCCTGGATCTTCGAATTGAGAGAGATATTGAGAGAGATCAAGAATTCTCACTATTTCTTAGATTCATGGACCAAATTCGATTCAGTGGGATCTTTCACTCACATTCTTTTCCACCAAGAACGTTTTATGAAACTCTTTGACCCCCGAATTTGGAGTATCCTACTTTCACGTGATTCACAGGGTTCAAGAAGCAATCGATATTTCACGATCAAAGGTATAATACTGCTTGTAGTAGCGGTCCTTATATCTCGTATTAACAATCGAAAGATTGTCGAAAGAAAAAATCTCTATTTGATGGGGCTTCTTCCTATACCTATGAATTCCATTGGACCCAGAAATGAGACATTGGAAGAATCTTTTTGGTCTTGCAATATCAATAGGTTGATTGTTTCGCCCCTGTATCTTCCAAAAGGAAAAAATATTTCTGAGAGTTGTTTCATGGATTCGCAAGAGAGTACTTGGGTTCTCCCAATAAATAAAAAGTGTATCATGCCTGAATCTAACCGGGGTTCGCGGTGGTGGAGGAACCGGATCGGAAAAAAGAGGGATTCTAGTTGTAAGGTATCTAATAAAACCGTAGTTGGAATTGAGATCTCATTCAAAGAGAAAGATAGCAAATATCTGGAGTTTCTTTTTTTATCCTATACGGATGATATGATCCGCAAGGACCATGATTGGGAATTGTTTGATCGTCTTTCTCCGAGGAAGAAGCGAAACATACTCAACTTGAATTCGGGACAGCTATTCGAAGTCTTAGGGAAAGACTTGATTTGTTATCTCATGTCTGCTTTTCGTGAAAAAAGACCAATTGAAGGGGGGGGGTTCTTCAAACAACAAGGAGCTGAGGCAACTATTCAATCAAATTATATTGAGCATGTTTCCCATCTCTTCTCGAGAAACAAGTGGGATATTTCTTTGCAAAATTGTGCTCAATTTCATATGTGGCAATTCCACCAAGATCTCTTCGTTAGTTGGGGAAAGAATCAGCACGAATCGGATTTTTTGAGGAACGTATCGAGAGAGAATTTGATTTGGTTAGACAATGTGTGGTTGGTAAACAAGGATCGGTTTTTTAGCAAGGTACGGAATGCATTGTCAAATATTCAAAAAGAAAGATCGATTCTTTGG